AACTGAAATTTTTTTTTTTTTTAACTTAATCAGTAAATTTTCGGGAAAATCAGTATTAAGTTCGAATTTTGAAAAACTTTATTTATTTCCAGAACATGACCAAGTAAAAGTTTATTCCGAACAACAAAAAAAATTATTCGACGCAATTTTAACTGATCTGAACAATAAAACAATAGTAAATAGAAAAAAATGCATTGGAATAAATGAAATCCGTAAAAAATTTCCGCGATGGTCATACAAATTTATCGACGAATTGAAACTACTGGAGGGAAAAAATGACGCAGCAAATTATCAGATTCGTTCCAGAAAAGCCAAACGTGTAGTGATTTTGACTAATAACTCAAAGAATGACGATACTTATACTAGGGATACTGAGAATACTGATAAAAAAAAGGAATTGGCTTTAATACGTTATTCACAACAACCGGATTTTCGGCGAGACATAATCAAAGGATCCATCCGCGCTCAAAGACGTAAAACAGTTACTTGGAAACTCTTTCAAAGAAGTGTGCATTCGCCCTTTTTTTTGGACAAAATGGAGAAACCTTCCTTCTTTTCTTTTGATGTTTTCGATTCAATGAAAATCTTTTTTATGTTAAAAAATTGGATGCGGAAAAAGACAGAATTAAAAATTTCAGATTATACAGAGGAAAAGACAAAAGAAAGTAAGAAAAAAGAGGAGGGCAAAAGAAAAAAAAACGAAAAAGAGGAGAAAAGACGTATCGAAATAGGAGAAGCCTGGGACAGCATTATATTTGCTCAAGTAATAAGAGGTTTTTTATTAATAACCCAATCGATTCTTAGAAAATATATTATATTGCCTACATTAATAATAACTAAAAATCTCGTTCGTATATTATTCTTTCAATTTCCCGAATGGTCAGAAGATTTTAGGGATTGGAATAGAGAAATGTATATTAAATGCACTTATAATGGCGTTCAATTATCCGAAACAGAATTTCCAAAAAAATGGCTAACTGACGGTATTCAGATAAAGATCTTATTTCCTTTTCGTCTGAAACCTTGGCACAGATCTAAGATACGATCCACTGAAAAGGAAAAAGATCTAATGAAAAAAAAAAAAGTAAAAAAAAAGAACTTTTGCTTTTTAACAATTTGGGGAATGGAAGTCGAATTGCCCTTTTCTAGTTATCCCCGAAATCGACTTTCATTTTTTGATCCCATTTTTAAAGAACTCAAAAAAAAAATGAAAAAATTGAAAAATTCTTTTTTTATAGTTCTAAAAGTTTTAAATGAAAGAACAAAATTCTTTCTAAATATCTCAAAAGAAACATCAAAATGGATCATCAAAAGTATTCTCAATAGTATTCTATTTGTAAAGGAAAAAATAAAAAAAATCTCAAATTCTTTTTTTGTATTTAGATTCAAAAATATTTATGAATTGAGTAAAAGCAAAAAAGATTCAACAATCAGTAAGAATAATCCAATGATTTCCGAATCACCCATTCCAATTCAATCTATTAATTGGACAAATTATTCATTGACAGAAAAAAAAATAAAAGATCTGAATGTTAAAACAAAGACAATCCTAAAGCAAATAGAAAAAATAACAAAAGAAAAGAAAAGGAGGTTTCTAACTTCAGAGAGAAATATTCATTCGAACAAAACAACTTATGATGCTAAAAGATTAGAATCACAAAAAAATATTTTGCAGATAATACAAAGACGAAATGTTCGATTAACCCGTAAATCGCATTCTTTTTTAAAATTTTTCATGGAAAGAATATACATAGATATCTTTCTATATATCATTAGTATTCCTAGCACCAATGTACAACTTTTTCTGGAATCTACAAAAAAAATTATAAAAAAATCCATTTACAATAATGAAGCAAATGCAGAAAGAACTCATAAAACAAATCAAAGTATAATTCACTTTATTTCGATTATACACAAATCTTATAATACTACGAATACGAATTCACAGAATTCTTGTGACGTATCCTCTTTGTCACAGGCATATGTATTTTTTAAATTATCACAAACCCAAGTTATTAACGTATATAAGTATAAGTTAAGATCTTTTTTTGAATATCATGGAAGATTTTTTTTTCTTAAGAATGAAATAAAGGATTCTTTTTTTGAAGTACAAGGAATATTTCATTCCAAATTAAGACATAAGAAACCTCCCTATTCTGCAATGAATCAATGGACAAATTGGTTAAAGGGTCATTATCAATATGATTTATCTGAGAACAGATGGTCTAGATTAGTACCACAAAAATGGAGAAATAGAATCAATGAACGTCGTGTGGCTCAAAATAAAGATTTAACCAATTTTGATTCATATGAAAAAACCCGATTAATTCTTTACAAAAAACAAGAAGTAGACTCATTAACAAAAATAGACTCATTAACAAAAAAAAAAAAAATAAAAAAACAATATGGATATGATCTTTTATCATATAAATCCATTAATTATGCAGATAAGAAAGACTCATATATTTATGGATATAGATCACCATTCCAAGCAAATAAAAAGCAAACGATTTCTTATAATTACAACACATGTAAAAAAAAAAAAATGGATATAACGGAGGATATCTCTATCAAGAATTATATAGCAGAAGATGCTATTATAGATATGGAAAAAAATCTGGATAGAAAGTATTTTGATTGGATCGGAATGAATGTAGAAATACTAAATTGTTCGGTATCAAATCTGGAATTTTGGTTCTTTTCAAAATTTGTGATATTTTATAATGCATATATGAGTAACCCGTGGATCATACCAATCAAATTACTTTTTTTCCATTTTAATGTAAATCAAAATGTTAGTGAAAAGAAAAACATTATTAGTAAGAAAAAAATAATAGATATTTTTAGACCATCGAAAAAAAAAAAATCTCTTGAATTCGAGTTAGAGACTCGAAATCGATCAAAAGCAGAATACGTGGGTCAAGTAGATCTTGAATCATCTCTCTCAAACCAAGAAAAAGATATTGAAGAAAATTATGCAGGATCGGACAGGAAAAAGGGTGCTAAGGATATAACGAAAAATAAATACAAGAATAAGATAGAGGCAGAACTCAATTTCTTACTAAGAAAGTATTTTGGTTTTCATTTGAACTGGAAGGATTCCTTTAATCAAAGAATACTTAATAATGTCAAAGTATATTGTCTCCTAATTAGATTGAAAAATCTAAAAGAAATTGCTATAGCCTCTATTCAAAGGGGAGAACTAAGTCTAGATATTATGGTGATTCATAATCAGAAGGATTTCACTCTTCCAGGATTGATGAAAAATAAGGAATTGATGAAAAAAGGAATATTTATTATCGAACCAGTTCGCCTGTCTAGAAAAAACAATGAAAAATTTTTTATGTATCAAACCACAGCACTTTCGTTGATTCATAAGAGTAAGCGCCAAATTAATCAAAGATACCAAGAAAAAAGTAATGTTGATAAGAAAAATTTTGATAAATACATTACAAGAAGAAGAGATCAAAAGATAACAGAAAATAAAGAAAAAAATCATTATGATTTGCTTGTTCCTGAAAATATTTTATCTGCTAGACGTCGTAGAGAATTGAGAATTTTAATTTGTTTAAATCCTAGGAATAAAAATAGTGTCCATACAAACACAATATTTTACAATGAGAATAAAGTAAATAATTGCTGTGAAGTTTTGGCTAAAAATAAAGATCTTGATAAAGAAAAAAAAAAAATAATGAATTTAAAATTTTTTCTTTGGCCAAATTATCGATTAGAAGATTTAGCTTGTATAAATCGCTATTGGTTTGATACCCATAATGGAAGCCGTTTCAGTATAGTAAGAATACATATATATCCTCGATTGAAAATTTCTTAATCTACATTTGTCTTCTATTTACCATAATATATCTGGTATGCGAAGACAAATGGAATATAGACATAAATGCGGACACACATTGTGGCATTCATACTAATTCAATGATGTATACATTAGATTGAAAAATGAATCAACAAAATCATATTCTTTTTAAAGTATACAATTTTTTATTTGCTGAATCCATAAATATAGTATTTTTTTATCTATTTGAATTGATTCATAATAATTAATTTAATTTGAAAAAAAAAAAAATAAGGAATTCTTAAGGAAATAAAGATTTATATAAAAAATTCAAAATGAGTATCATTACTATTACTGATCAATAAAAATATCTAAAAAGAGGGGTAGAGGGAAGCTTTAATTTTATTTTATGGTAAAAAACTCATTTATACCGGTTATTTCACAAGAAAAAAAAGAAGAAAACCCGGGATCGGTTGAATTTCAAGTATTCAATTTCACCAATAAGATACGAAGACTTACTTCACATTTTGAATTGCACCGAAAAGACTATTTATCTCAAAGAGGTTTACGTAAAATTCTGGGAAAACGGCAACGACTACTGTCTTATTTATCAAAGAAAAATGGAATACGTTATAAAAAATTAATTAATCAGTTGGATATTCGGGAATCACAAATTCGTTAATTTGAAGAGTCATTTTCAATTATTCGATTTATTAGATCTTGAATTTTTATGAACTTATTTTTTTTTTTTAAGCGATTCATTGAAGAATGAATCGAGGAAAAACCTATGAATGTCACAGCTACAAGAAAAGGCCTCATGATAGTCAATATGGGCCCTCACCACCCATCAATGCATGGTGTTCTTCGACTTATTCTTACTCTGGATGGTGAGGATGTTATTGATTGTGAACCAATATTGGGTTATTTACACAGAGGGATGGAAAAAATTGCGGAAAACAGAACAATTATACAATATCTTCCTTATGTAACACGTTGGGATTATTTAGCTACTATGTTCACAGAAGCAATAACCGTAAACGGACCGGAACAGTTGGGAAATATTCAAGTACCTAAAAGAGCCAGCTATATTCGAGTAATTATGTTAGAGTTGAGTCGTATAGCTTCTCACCTACTATGGCTGGGACCTTTTATGGCAGATATTGGTGCACAAACTCCTTTCTTCTATATTTTCAGAGAAAGAGAATTAATATATGATCTATTCGAAGCTGCGACAGGTATGAGAATGATGCATAATTTTTTTCGTATCGGGGGGGTAGCGGCTGATCTACCTCATGGTTGGATAGATAAGTGTTTTGATTTCTGCGATTATTTTTTAACAAGGGTTGTTGAATATCAAAAACTTATTACGCGAAATCCCATTTTTTTAGAACGGGTTGAAGGAGTAGGCGTTGTTGGTGGAGAGGAGGTAATAAATTGGGGTTTATCAGGACCGATGCTTCGGGCTTCCGGAATACAATGGGATCTACGTAAAGTTGATAATTATGAGTGTTACGAGGAATTTGATTGGGAAGTTCAATGGCAAAAAGAAGGAGATTCATTAGCTCGTTATTTAGTTCGAATTGGTGAAATGATGGAATCCATAAAAATTATTCAACAGGCTTTGGAAGGAATTCCCGGCGGGCCGTATGAGAATTTAGAAATCCGCTGCTTTGATAGAGAAAAGGATCCAGAATGGAATGATTTTGAATATCGATTCATTAGTAAAAAACCGTCTCCGACTTTTGAATTGCCAAAACAAGAGCTTTATGTAAGAGTTGAGGCCCCAAAGGGAGAATTAGGAATTTTTCTAATAGGCGATCAGAATGGTTTTCCTTGGAGATGGAAAATTCGTCCACCGGGTTTTATCAATTTGCAAATTCTTCCTCAATTAGTTAAAAGAATGAAATTGGCCGATATTATGACAATACTAGGTAGCATAGATATCATTATGGGAGAAGTTGATCGTTGAAATGATAATTGATACAACAGAAGTACAAGATATCCATTTTTTTTCCAAATTGGAATTTTTTAAGGAGGTCTATGGAATTCTATGGATACTTGCCCCTATTTTTATTCTTGTATTGGGAATCACAATAAGTGTATTAGCAATTGTATGGTTAGAAAGAGAAATATCCGCAGGGATACAACAGCGTATTGGACCTGAATACGCCGGGCCTTTTGGAGTTCTTCAAGCTCTAGCCGACGGAACAAAACTACTTTTCAAAGAGAATCTTATTCCATCTAGGGGAGATATTCGTTTATTCAGTATCGGACCATCCATATCAGTCATATCAATTCTAATAAGCTATTCAGTAATTCCTTTTGGCTATAACTTTGTTTTATCTGATCTCAATATCGGTGTTTTTTTATGGATTGCTATTTCGAGTATTGCTCCCATTGGACTTCTCATGTCAGGATATGGGTCGAATAATAAATATTCCTTTTTGGGTGGTCTACGAGCTGCTGCTCAATCGATTAGTTATGAAATACCATTAACTTTATGTGTGTTATCAATATCTCTGCGTGCGATTCGTTGCGACAGAAACTTTTCGATGCTATTGCTATGCTCCTCTCTTTATAGTATTTTATAGGAAAGGGAAAGAATAAATTGAATAGATATCCTCATTTTCATTATTCTTTTTCGCAATTCAGAAAAACAAAATCAGATAGTTATATGAGTGAAATAAAACAGCTTCTATTGAATATTATTTATGAATACTATATTACTTTATAGTTAATATTACTTTATAGTTAATAGATAGTATGATGATTTGAAATTGCAGTAAAAAATTGGAGTCTCATTTTCTATGTATAAGAATTAAGTGAAAAAAAAAAAACAAATTCTAAGCCGAAGAGGCCGTTTACCCCAAGATTGGGTGATTAGTCATCCTGTCTTGAAGCGGGCTCAAAAGACCAACCTTTTTGAGTTTTCGCTATTATTTGTATGAATTATCATACATGTATTAACATAAATAAGGGGGTTAATAAAAAAATGAATGGATGGTTAGAAACACCAAGATACACAAAGGATTAGTAAAGCAGATTTTGTAAATGAAATTATCCAAAAGAGCATTTACGCAAAATAGAAAAAGAATTCTAATTGGGGCTTTAAGTTGGTAGAAAAAATCAGGCAGTACTCCCCACAACTCCGATCCAGAGTATACTCCCATCCACTAATTAAATAAATGACTATCAGGAACGAAATAATCCTTTAATTTTATTTAAGTCCCTTTTTACTTGCACAAAAAAAAGAAGAATAGGAACGAAAAACAAAAAATAAAAAAAAGCGATCCCCCCCCTTTTTTTTATTTCTTATATCCATATTCATGGAGATAGAATTCATGTCATAACTGATAAACTAATGTGTAATTATTTTTCGTAATCGAAAACGATGGGGTTATTGATAATTCTAAAAGAGTATTTTATTGAAGAATTCAGTTATCAGTTATTACTCAACAAATTCAAATTTGGATTTTTAAGGGATGAGATCAATTCAGAAGTACCTTTTGTATCTTTTATTAAAATAAAATAGATTTCTCTTTATTATTTAATTATTTATTAGAACAGACAGAATTCAATTGGTCTAATTCAGAACCGTCCGATAAATTTGAATCTTATCTATCTTAGGGATATATATATATCAAGAGATAAAAAATCGGCCCGGTCCTTAGATTTTTTTTAGGCTTTCGAGGAGCCGTATGAGGTGAAAAATCTCATGTACGGTTCTGTAATAGAGATGGGAACAGTAATGTTATCACCGACTAGGATTATCTAACAGTTTAAGTACAGTTGATATAGTTGATGCGCAATCAAAATATGGTTTGGGGGGGTGGAATTTGTGGCGTCAACCTATGGGTTTCGTTGTTTTTCTAATTTCTTCCCTAGCGGAATGTGAAAGATTACCTTTTGATTTACCAGAAGCGGAAGAAGAATTAGTAGCAGGTTATCAAACCGAATATTCGGGTATCAAATTTGGTTTATTTTACGTTGCTTCCTATTTAAACCTATTAATTTCTTCATTATTTGTAACAATTCTTTACTTGGGCGGTTCGAATATCTCTATTCCGTACATATTCGTTTCTGACTTTTTTGAAATAAATAAAACATATGGAGTTTTTGGAACTACAATTGGTATCTTTATTACACTAGTTAAAACTTATTTGTTCTTATTCGTTTCTATCACAACAAGATGGACTTTGCCTAGGCTAAGAATGGATCAATTATTAAACCTTGGGTGGAAGTTTCTTTTGCCTATTTCTCTCGGTAATCTATTATTAACAACTTCATCTCAACTGTTTTCACTATAAGAAAAAAGATTGATCTTCTGTATTCATAACCTGTCTCAAACAAGAGAAAGAAATAAAACAAAAATATTCATAGATATTCACGATATGTTCCTTATGGTAACTGGGTTCATGAATTATGGTCAACAAACAGTCCGAGCTGCAAGGTACATTGGTCAAAGTTTCATGATTACCTTATCTCATGCAAATCGTTTACCTGTAACTATTCAATATCCTTATGAAAAAATAATCACATCGGAACGTTTTCGCGGTCGAATCCATTTTGAATTTGATAAATGCATTGCTTGTGAAGTATGTGTTCGTGTATGTCCTATAGATCTACCTGTTGTTGATTGGAAACTGGAAATTGATATTCGAAAGAAACGATTGCTTAATTACAGTATTGATTTCGGAATCTGTATATTTTGTGGTAACTGTATTGAGTATTGTCCAACAAATTGTTTATCAATGACTGAAGAATATGAACTTTCGACTTATGATCGTCACGAATTGAATTATAATCAAATTGCTTTGGGCCGTTTACCAATGTCAGTAATTGATGATTATACAATTCGAACAATTCAAATAAAATAAAATTATTTAATTTGAATTTAGAATATAGTTCAAAAAAAAATTCTTCTACTTATAAATACTTATAAAATACTTATAAATACTTATAAAAAGAAAATAAAAAAAGAAAATAATAGAATATAATAGAATTAAAATCAAATAATTATAATACTCTATAAATATAAAAATAAAATAGAATATATATATATATAGAATAAAATAGAATATATATATAAATAAAATAAAGAAATATATAATAATTAATAAATAAAGAAAATAAAAAAAAATAGAATAATCTAAATTTGGATAATATAAAACAAAATATTATAAAAAAAATGAATAAATATTATATTAGATATTGTATTAGAAAGATTCTATATTATATAAATATTAAATAAATATATACTTTATACTTTACTTTCGTTTTAGTATAGTTTCAAATTACTCTTTCGTATAAAAAATGGAATAACATTGGTAACTGTACCTATAGCAATTCACACTCCTTAGGATTAAATTCAATGCGGAGATAATTTTAGTATATAATTTTTTTTCCTGGTCATATCAATAAGGTCATGAAGTTTCGATTTATTTATCTCTTATTTTACATATAATGGATTTGCCTGAACCGCTACATGATTTTCTTTTAGTCTTTCTGGGATCGGGTCTTGTATTAGGAAGTCTAGGAGTCGTATTACTTACCAACCCAATTTTTTCTGCTTTTTCGTTGGGACTGGTTCTTGTTTGTATATCTTTATTGTATATTTTATCAAACTCCCATTTTGTAGCTGCATCACAGCTACTTATTTACGTGGGAGCTATAAATGTTTTAATCATATTTGCTGTGATGTTCATGAATGGTTCAGAATATTACCATGATTTTCATCTTTGGACCGTTGGGGATGGAATTACTTTGATGGTTTGTACAAGTATTTTTGTTTCACTAATAACTACTATTCCAGATACATCATGGTACGGGATTATTTGGACTACAAGACCAAATCAGATTATAGAAGAAGATTTGATAAATACTAGTCAACAAATTGGAATTCATTTATCAACAGATTTTTTTCTTCCATTTGAACTTATTTCAATAATTCTTTTAGCTGCTTTGATAGGTGCAATTGTCGTGGCTCGCCAGTAAGAAATCTTTAGAACTGGCAATCTAAATAAAAATTCAATTTTGTTCGATTTTATCACATTTATTTCCGTTGAATTCTATGTGAACGTGAAACAGTATTTATGTAGAAAATCTTTTTTTTTTATTTTTTATTATGAATATTGCCGATATATTTATTATTTTGTTTTGTTGCAGACTTGTTATATTCTTTAGTCAATCGAATCCGTTGAATTGTTGTTCATATTGAAATGAATCAAAATTGATAAGGAGTTGGTCAATGATGCTCGAACATGTACTTGTTTTGAGTGCCTATTTATTTTCTATAGGTATCTATGGATTGATCACGAGCCGAAATATGGTTAGAGCCCTTATGTGTCTTGAACTTATACTGAATGCAGTTAATATAAATCTCGTAACCTTTTCTGATTTTTTTGATAGTCGCCAATTAAAAGGAAATATTTTTTCAATTTTTGTTATAGCTGTTGCAGCAGCTGAAGCAGCTATCGGACCGGCTATTGTTTCCTCAATTTATCGTAACCGAAAATCAACCCGTATCAATCAATCGAATTTGTTGAATAAATAGTATTAATCATAATTAATCATAAAAAAAAGTATAATATAGAATAGGGTAATATTCATCAATTCAAATTAGCATGTATGTTACACAACTTATGATCATGTTTGCGAGAAAATATAAGAAATCAAAGTATCTTGGTTCTATTCTCTTCTTATGAATTGATCTAGAAGTCGATTTTTATTAAAAAAATTCTGACAAATCATTGATTCATCTGGTGTCTAAATATAGGATTCATTTATGAGTTTACTAGATCGAAAATTTTTTATTTTTGATGTTCAAAGATTACTATAGATCCAATGTCACATTCCGTAAAGATTTATGATACATGTATAGGATGTACTCAATGTGTCCGAGCTTGCCCGACAGATGTATTAGAAATGATACCTTGGGACGGGTGTAAAGCTAAGCAAATTGCTTCTGCCCCAAGAACAGAGGACTGTGTTGGTTGTAAGAGGTGTGAATCCGCCTGTCCGACGGATTTCTTAAGTGTTCGAGTTTATTTATGGCATGAAACAACTCGAAGCATGGGTCTAGCTTATTGATACGTTTCAAAAAACACCACACGAATACATTTTTTTTACTGGGAAAAACCCGCGCTCAAACTATTTTCTATTTTGAGCGCGGGTTTTTCTGGCTCAAGTGTATCTTATTTTTATCACGAATTATTTTCCTTGGTTAACAATAATTGTAGTTTTGCCAATAGCTGGGGGTTCTTTCATTTTTTTATTTCCTCATAGAGGAAATAAGATAATACGGTGGTATACTATTTGTATATGCTTAATAGATCTCCTTCTAACAACCTATGCATTTTGTTATAATTTCCGATTGGATGATCCACTAATCCAACTGACAGAGAATTATAAATGGATCCATTTTTTTGATTTTTACTGGAGATTCGGAATAGATGGACTCTCTCTAGGACCTATTTTACTGACGGGATTTATCACCACTTTAGCTACTTTAGCGGCTCAGCCGGTTACTCGAGAATCCAAATTATTCCATTTCCTCATGTTAGCAATGTATAGCGGTCAAATAGGACCATTTTCTTCTCGAGACATTTTACTTTTTTTCATCATGTGGGAATTAGAATTAATTCCCGTTTATCTACTTTTATCCATGTGGGGGGGAAAGAAACGTTTGTATTCAGCTACAAAGTTTATTTTGTACACTGCGGGAAGTTCTGTTTTTTTATTAATGGGAATTCTGGGTATAGGTTTATATGGTTCTAATGAACCAACATTAAATTTTGAAACATTAACTAATCAATCGTATCCGGTGGCACTGGAAATAATATTCTATATGGGATTTCTTATTGCTTTTGCTGTCAAATTGCCAATTATACCCTTACATACATGGTTACCAGACACCCACGGAGAGGCACATTACAGCACTTGTATGCTTTTAGCCGGAATCTTATTAAAAATGGGAGCATATGGGTTGGTTCGAATTAATATGGAATTATTATCCCACGCTCATTCTATATTTTGCCCCTGGTTAATGCTATTAGGTTCAATTCAAATAATCTATGCAGCTTCAACATCTCTTGGTCAACGTAATTTAAAAAAAAGAATAGCTTATTCCTCGGTATCTCATATGGGTTTCCTAATTATAGGAATTGGTTCTATAAGCGATACGGGGCTCAACGGGGCTATTTTACAAATAATCTCTCATGGATTTATTGGCGCTGCGCTTTTTTTCTTGGCGGGAACTAGTTATGATAGACTACGTCTTCTTTATCTCGACGAAATGGGCGGAATGGCTATACCAATGCCAAAAATATTCACGGTTTTCACTATCTTATCGATGGCTTCTCTTGCATTGCCGGGCATGAGCGGTTTTATTGCAGAATTGATCGTTTTTTTTGGAATAATTACCAGTCAAAAATATCTTTTAATGACAAAAATACTTATTACTTTTGTAACAGCAATTGGAATGATATTAACTCCTATTTATTCATTATCCATGTTACGGCAGATGTTCTATGGATACAAGCTTTTTAATACACCAAACTCTTATTTTTTTGATTCTGGTCCACGAGAATTATTTATTTCGATTTCTATCCTTATACCCGTAATAGCTATTGGTATTTATCCGGATTTCATTTTCTCATTCTCGGTTGATAAAGTTGAAGCTATTCTATCTAATTTTTTATAGATAGTTTTTGTGAATAAATTAATAAAAAAAAAAGATTTTTTCCGTTGGATTTGGATTAACTTAATAAAAAAATGAATTTGAATTGTAATCGAATATTTTGTTGTTTGTGAGAACCCCTTGAATCACTATATTACTTGATTTAAAGGGTTCTCGACGATTTATGGGAAGTTTTCATATATACACTTTCCATATTTGTATTTGTAAGGTTCTTTACTCACTTTAATTCAATTAGATGAAAATGAACCATAACTATGTAGGCCTATTCCTAATAGATTGATTCCCAAATAACATATCCAAATTATAAGAAAGCCCATAGAGGCCACTATTGAAGAATTTACATCTTCCAATTTTTTATTTTTTCTAGTATGTAAATAAATAGCGAATATGGTCCAAGTAATAAAGGCCCAAGTTTCCTTTGGATCCCAATTCCAATACGACCCCCATGCCTCATTAGCCCATACTGCTCCTGAAAGAATACCTATCGTTAAAAAGATAAAACCTAAACTAATAATACGGTAACCCCAACGATCCAATTGTTGAATAAATTGAGACCTATAATAATTTCTAGAAAAAGAAGTTTTTTGTAAAACATTATTTCTTTCATTCATATTCATGTATTTGATTTCAGCAAAAGAAAATGATTCATTTAAAAAATACAAATTATTGCTTTTACCAATAATTTGTATGAGTTCTCGAAATGTAATAACTAAAATAGCTACTGATAATAATGATCCACATAAAAGAGTTGCATAGCCTAATATCATCATACTTACGTGCATCATTAACCAATGGGATTGTAGAGCGGGTACTAATATTGTGGATTGATGCATTTCGTTTAAAAGACCCGAAGTAGCAAAGCCTTGGGTAAAAATAACACTTGGTGCAATTATTGTACTTAAATGGTTTTTATGCTTTTTAAAACAAGGAACCATATATAAAATGGAAAAACTCCATGAAAGAAAGATTAATGATTCATATAAATCACTAAATGGTAAATGGCCCGAAAAAAACCAACGAGTAACTAACAATCCCGTTATACAGAAAAAGGTTATTATCATGCCTTTTTTGGACGAATCATATAATCCCACGATTTCATTGACTAATAAGGTTATCAAATGAATTGAAATTAGAATTGATACGACCGAAAAGGATATATGAGTTAATATATGCTCTAAAGTTGAAAATATCATATTTATATATAAGGTCTCAATACAATACTAGGAATAGAAATCGGGAATTGAATTCATTATAGGACTTATTCTTTTCGAAGATAAGATTATCATGCCGCCACTCGGACTCGAACCGAGATGCTCTAGCACTGCTTCCTAAGAGCAGCGTGTCTACCAATTTCACCATAGCGGCTTACTCAAAATCATAATAACCTATTTTTAGTCAATCGTCGAGATTGAAAGAATCAATTAAAGTGCAATATTTTCTTACTAAACATTAAAGAATTTAAAGAATTCTATTATTTAAATATTTTAAGAATTCTATTATATATTAATTAATATATATATATATTAAGAATATATTAATTAATTTATATATATAATAAATTTAAACTTGGATTTATTATAATATATAAATTAATTAATATAGATATATAATCGAATCAATTTTGTCAATTTTGAATAATATGTTTTAAATATAATAATTTTCTATTTATATATATATGTTATATATATATGTATATGTTATATATATATGTATGAATTTCATTTATTATTATAATATTATTATAAATATAATATTATTATAAATAAAAATGAGAAATATAAAAAAATTAGATTATTGTAAAAAATTAGATTATTGTAAATATAAAATTTTTTTTTTTTTTAATAAAAATGGAACATTTCAATTTCAATACAAATTTTTATTCTCGTTCTTTTTTCGTTTCAAGTATCAGTTTTAACAGGAGAATGTATTTTTGTTAGTTTATACTTTTTCTTTCAAAAAAGGACTGTTGGCACTAGATAGTTCTGACTTCAATCCAGGAATGAAAAAAAAAAAAATTCGATATATATATAGATATTCTATAAAAATTTAATATAAATATTTAATCTTCTATATTAGATATATTAGATTAGTATTAAAAAAGATTCTTTGAATCGAGCTAATTCAGTTTTGTATTTGTTACAAAACTTTTAGAGTTCCCTGTAAAAATGGATTTCGCTAATGAAAAAGCTTTCAATGCTTTCCAATATCCCCTCTTTTTCCAAAAATTCTTCCGAATAATTTTTTTTGATATCGAAGTGCGCTTTTTTGGAACTGCCATACAACTAGTATAGTTTTTTCATTGCTATAGTTGGATGTGAAAGACATTTCATTTCTTCTTTTCTTCTCTAAATCAAAACGAATTGTTATTTAATTCATATATCTTATCTATCTTAATTCCCCCTTTTTGTTTTCTATCTAAAGTAAAACATTGACTATTATAACCCTTTTTCTAAATTTTTCCAAACATAGATCTCTTTTTATTGTAATAGAAGATAATCAATTAGTTCAA